AAAGGAGTTTTCATAATTTCATTTTTTTGATCATAAATAATCGCCAACAAGAATTTGGTTCTTTTTACGTACTTGATATCGATAAATCTGCGAATCTAGAAATTCATTTCGGCCAATTGAACCTTCTCGAACTGTTTCTTTTTAAGAACCAAAAAGATTTGTGCCAAAATAACAGATGCCAAGAAGAACAAAAGTCCTTGGACACGTAATGGATCTTGAAGTACTATTTCTGCATCTCCCTGACCAAATCCGCCTACATTAGGATTACTCGTTAATGGTTGATCAAATTTGATAGATTCGCCCTCGGAAACAAGAAGTTCTGGTCCGGGAGGGATAATATCAACCACTTGACGTCCCTCTGACGCATCCGTTATGGTTATCTCATACCCCCCTTTTTCTTTTCGTATGATTTTGCTTACTATACCTGCTGCTGTAGCATTATAAACTGTATTGTTACTCTTGTTGCCGTCGGGATAAATCTGACCCCTTCCCCTGTTCCCGCCTACGTATATAGGATATTTTAAGAAGTGAACATCCTTCTTAGTAGCAGGGTCCGGGGAAAGAATAGGGAAGGTTATTTCACTATATTTTTTACCAGGGACAGGGCCTACCACAAGAATATTTGTTTTATTGGGGCGATAGCTCTGAAAAGACAAATTGCCAATCTTTTCTTTCATCTCAGGAGAAATACGATCGGGAGGGGCTAATTCAAACCCCTCCGGTAAAATAAGAACAGCCCCGACGTTCAACCCCCCTTTTTTACCATTAGCAAGAACCTGTTTCAGTTGCATATCATAAGGAATTCGAACAACTGCTTCAAATACAGTATCAGGAAGTACCGCTTGTGGAACCTCAATTTCCACGGGCTTATTAGCTAAATGGCAATTGGCACATACAATACGCCCAGTCGCTTCTCGTGGATTTTCATAACCCTGCTGTGCAAAAATGGGATATGCACTTGAAATGGACGTCCGAGTTAAGATATATATCATGAGCGATACGGAAATAGATCGAGTAATCTGTTTCTTTAGCCAAGAAAAAGCATTTCTAGTTTGCATGGTCCAATCATTGATCGCGAAAATTTCTACAATAAATTGGGTAGGTCGCTAGTATAGTTCCCTAGCCACGATTCTGCTATTTGCTGGAATAATCTAGGATGAATCTTCCCGATGGTTAGAAATAGGAAGAGTAAATATGATTTTCAATACTTTGCTTATGTACAACTACAAAGTACCAAGCATTCTAATTGGATTAGATTAATATCAATGGATCCTTTATCATTCAGTTATTGAATCATAAATCAGTAAAATTGACGGAGACAGACTAGTTAAATAACGGAAAAGCCAATATTTAAAACATGTATCAAAAATTACTGGAAGGATGCAAACAAGAATAGTTATAGTTTGCTCATTCGCAACAACTCCAACCTCGTTATAGATAGAGCGTATAGCGAATTCCCAACCTGGGGGTGAATGATATCCGAGAAAAAACTCAGTTACTAGAAGAAGACACAAAGCTTTTGCTGTGTCACTTAAGTTATATAGGAATTCCTGAGCCCAAGAGTTAAGAATAACAAGTTTTTCCTTACCCAAAATTGAATACCCGCTTAGAATACCAAACCAGATGATATTTGTTGAGAAGTGCAAAATCGTATCCATACGATTCTCATTTTGTATCGTGATTAATTGGATCGTTTCTTTATGGATTCCTATCCCAAACTCTTCGAGATGTGTTTCCGAGTATTCCTTGATCATTTCGTCCAAGAAGAGGAGTTCCTCTAATTCTCTGAATTTTTCTAGAAGACTCTTTTCTTGAATATTATTCAAGACAATTTGGGATTGCCCAGTATTCCACCAATTAGTAACCCAAGATTCCAGACATTTATTAACTGAGAAAGAAATCCACCAGGGCAAAAATACTATAGATGCAAGATAGAAAAGAGGAGTGAATGCTTTCTTTTTTGCCATTTTTTCGTCTGTAAATTGTTAATCAACCCATTCGTACACTCTATGCGATCGAATATTTCTTACACACATGAGTTTTATACAAGGTATCGAACTTATGAATCTATTTTCTTTGTGATTTTGTGGTTAGTCTTTGAATCTAGAAAGAATACAGAAATAGGCTAAGAATTCACTTCGAATGAAGAAATTTAGAATATTGTTTCCTGATATCTCAATTGGTCAAATTAAAAATAAAGTGTATCCTTTCGATGAATGATCGAAAGAACCACTTTAAGTAATGAATATTATTCAGATTTTGAGACGAAAGAACTCCTTTGCTATCAAAATATCCAATATTTCGAAAAAATTTCACTGATTACCCATAGTCAGGAATAGAATAATTGAGGGAAAGATATTAGGATGATCAAAAAAAAATGACTGGCAAAGGATAAATTGGCTAGTTCTCAGTATTTAATTAAGAAATCCAATTGTTGGTCATTAAAGAATACAAAAGAAAGAATTTCAAATTTACAAGATACGATCTATCTGGATCTAAAGTGTCAATTCCAACAAATATTGAACTAAAAAAAATTCTTGCTTTCGAAATGGTTTGCCGTCTGAGATGAATCTATTATTTCGATTTGTTATTTGTTATTGAATTGCGTGCGCATAAAGACCATAAAACGCATAAAAACCATAAAAAGAGTTTCGTTTTATGGTTCTTTCATATACGTTTTCTTTAATTGAATGAACGTTCTGATTCTCAATTTATCAAAATACTTCAATTGGTACACGCAAGAAATAGGCTAATTCAGCAGCCTTTTGTTCAATTTCTCGTGGAGTCAAATTCTCATCAGTACGGGTCAAGGGAATGGACCCCTGGCCTCGGATGTCCATATAAAGAACACGACGAGCATAAATACCCTCTTTAACTTCTATTCTAACGGACTGAATATCTTTTATAAGGAATCGGAGGAATATGCGACGATTTTTTCCCGGAAATCCCCAACGAAAAATACAGACTATTCCTTCCTTTCTATCGAATCGATCATAACCACTACCTACATTCCAGGAAATTGTGCACCACAAATAAGAGCTAATAAAGAGACCCGCAATTCCGTAGAAAGACATCACGATTCCTTGTGGAAAAAAAATGATTTGCTGAGGCGGAAAAAAAGATAGCAAATTTCTACCAAGATAACTGGAAGTTCCAACTAATAAGAAGCCTAATGAACCTAAAAAAAGGATCAAGGCCCAGCAGAAATTACTTATTTTTCGAGACCCCGTTATAAGTTCTATCCATATATCGTCTGATCGCCAAGTCATACTTTACTCGATTGCATTTTATTGGAATTGAGATAATACCCCAGAGAAATTTGACTTTACTTTTTTGTTTCCGAAGTAACTCTCATCAACTAGCACTAGTTTGAGGTGAACTAGCACTAGTTTGATGTCAACCTTTAGGAGTAATTCATCAAATTGGTTAAATCTAAAATAATAACATACTCTTTATTTAATACGATCCCACTATACATATCGATATACATATAGATTCACCGACTACATTTCAGCCATCCAGAGATCCTGATCTATTTGAAAATTGCTAGAATTGATATATCCATATATCATGTTTCTGCGGGCATAAGAGTTTTTTCCTTTATGTTCGGTGGAAATCACATGTTATACTATATTCCAATAAATAGATATCCGTGTTATGATACAAGTCCACGTTTTCAAAAAAAAAATGGATGAGATTGGGTCCCAGCGGATCTAAACAATCTTGTTTTTTTGAACATGAAGAAATAAAGAAGCCATTGCAATTGCCGGAAAGACCAGGCCTACTAACGGCACAAAAATAGATGGAAGGTTCAAATTTGTCATAGAAGGGGTACCTCGATTTACTATTTGTATCTGTTATTATGTTATTATATAAATAAAGATATCTTGTAATAATTATAATTAAATTAAGAATTTGAATTCTAATTAGATAATATTTATTATTAATAGAATTTGAAGAATTTTAAATTCTTAGTATAGATCGAAGTATCGATATATCTAAATCTAACTGAGTACGTATAATAAGAATAAGTGCAAAGAATGTAGAACTGTAGAACTAAATAAATGGACTTATTCATCTCCTCCATGAGAAAGATATGTATGATAATGATAATAAACTTTATTATTTTTCTTCATTTCTTTGTCTTTTGTTCTTGTCTTCTAATTTTCTAAAAATAGATAAAGAGTTTTTTACCGATTATCGAAGGACTCGTTCGAATCCGACCCAACATGGATTTTTAGCTAAAATGGTTTTTCGGTAGATAGAGAAAGATACAAAACTCTATTATCTATATTGAAATTTCAAATTATATACCTAAGACAAGACCAAATTCGTTTTATTTTACTAATTTCACGAAAGGAAGAACTCACTCTTGGTGATAAAGGTTTCTTGATTCGTAATCAGGAATATAGGTCAAAAAAAGAGTTATCCTCAACTTTCGTTTTGATTCTTTCTACAATTCGATCTTCTATCACCAAAGAAAAGGCCATTATTATCTTATTTACTTTGATTCCGATAAACTAACTACTTTTTGCTACAAACACAAAAAAAATAATTGAACTTAGTGCTCTACTTGATTTTGCTTGACTTTTGATTCAAAGGAAAAAAGGCGTGGAGCTTAAATAACTCACTCAGAACGCTTTTTAAAAGATTACGTGGTACAATTAGGTCGAATAAACCCTTCTGGAATAAGTATTCAGCTGCTTGTGAACCTTCGGGTACTGTTTTATTCAATGTTTGTTCAATTACTCTTTTACCTGCAAATGCAATGTAGGCATTGGGTTCGGCAATAATGATATCCCCCAACATACCAAAACTAGCTGTCACTCCACCAGTTGTCGGAGATGTAAGGATTGATACATAAAATAATTTTTTATTTAATTGATAATCATATAAAGCAGACGATATTTTAGCCATTTGCATCAAGCTCAAACTTCCTTCCTGCATGCGCGCCCCCCCAGAAGCACACACTATAATAAGAGGTAAATTTTGATTGGCAG